CCAAACTCCAAGATTTTTAACCTAGAAAATAAATATTTGAAGGGACGAAAGGCGACAAATATAATTATCTAATGAAAAATCTCTAAAAAGTTTTAGAGATTTTTCATTAATTAACCAACCTTAAGCAAATTTACCAGAAGTCGATGCAATAACAAACGAAGCGTAAGTTAAAATATAACCAACAGCAAAATGTACTAAACCAACTAAACGAGCTTGAACGATTGATAACGCAACTGGTTTATCGCGCCAACGAATTAAGTTCGCAAGTGGTGTACGTTCATGAGCCCAAACTAATGTCTCAATTAATTCTTGCCAGTAACCACGCCATGAGATTAAGAACATAAAACCTGTAGCCCAAATTAAATGAGCAAATAAGAATGTCCAAGCCCAAACCGATAAATTATTCATACCAAATGGGTTATAACCATTAATTAATGGTGATGAGTTTAACCATAAGTAATCTCTTAACCAACCCATAATATAATTTGAAGATTCGTTAAATTGACCTGGGTTACCACCCCAAATTGTCATATGTTTCCAATGCCAATAGAAAGTTACCCAACCAATAGTGTTTAACATCCAGAACATTGCTAAATAGAAAGCATCCCATGCTGAAATATCACATGTACCACCACGACCAGGACCATCACAAGGGAAACTGTAACCAAAGTCTTTTTTATCTGGCATTAGTTTTGATCCACGTGCATCTAAAGCCCCTTTTACAAGAATTAAAGCTGTTACGTGTAAACCTAAAGCAATGGCATGATGAACTAAAAAGTCACCAGGTCCAATTGTTAAGAATAGATCATTTTTATCATTATTAATAGCTTCTAACCAACCAGGTAACCAAACTTGATTTCCTGCTACCGTTGCTGGACTAGTTGATGATGATAATAACACGTTAAATTGGTAAACAGCTTTTCCAGATGCAGCTTGAATATATTCAGCAAATACAGGTTCAAATAAAATTTGTTTCTCTGGTTGACCAAAAGCAACAACTGTATCATTATGAATATATAAACCTAATGTATGGAAACCTAAGAATAATGAAACCCAACTTAAGTGTGAAATGATTGCTTCTTTATGCTCTAGCATACGTGCTAAAACATTGTTTTTATTTAATTCTGGATCGTAATCACGTACAAAGAAAATTGCACCATGTGCGAAAGCACCTACCATTAAGAAACCAGCAATATATTGATGGTGTGTATATAAAGCAGCTTCCGTTGTAAAATCTTTTGATAAGAATGCATATGGTGTTAATGCATAAATATGTTGAGCTGTTAATGATGTAGCCACACCTAAACATGCTAGAGCTAAACCTAACTGCATGTGTAATGAGTTTGTGATTGTCTCAAACAAGCCAACGTGACCTGCTCCTAATCGACCTCCTGGAGGACGGTGAGCATCTAAAATTTCTTTCATATTGTGGCCAATACCGAAATTTGTACGATACATATGACCAGCTACAATAAATACAACTGCAATCGCTAATTGATGATGTGCAATATCACTTAACCATAAAGATTGTGTTTGAGGATGGAAACCACCTAAGAATGTTAAGATTGCTGTTCCAGCACCTTCACTTGTTCCATACACGTGACTAGCACTATCAGGATTCTCTGCATATACAGTCCAATTTCCTGTAAAGAAAGGAGTTAAACCTGCCGGATGCGGTGGAGTTGTTAAGAAATTGTCCCATCCAACGTGAACACCACGAGATGCTGGAAGTGCAACGTGAACTAAGTGACCAGTCCAAGCTAATGAGCTAACACCTAGTAAACCCGATAAATGGTGATTTAAGCGTGATTCATTATTTTTAAACCAAGATAAACTTGGACGGAATTTCGGTTGTAAATGTAACCAACCAGCAAATAATAAAACAGACGCTAATAATAATAAACCAATTGAACCCGCATATAATTCTTGATTTGTACGGAATCCAATTGTATACCACCAATGATACACGCCAGAGTATGCAATATTAACCGGATAAGTATTACCTTTACTAAATGCTTTTAACGCAGAGTCTCCAAAATGTGGATCCCAGATTGAATGCGCAATTGGTTTTACTTTTAACGGATTGCCTACCCACTTTTCAAAGTTTCCTTGCCAAGCAACATGGAAAAGATTACCAGAAGTCCATAAGAAGATAACTGCTAAATGACCGAAATGTGAAGCAAAAATTTTTTGATATAAATTTTCTTCAGTCATACCGTCATGTGCTTCTAAATCATGAGCGGTTGCAATACCATACCAGATTCTTCTAGTTGCTGGATCTTGTGCTAGGGCTTGGCTAAATTTTGGGAATTTAGTTGCCATAATTATTAAATACCTTATTTATGTAAATTTTAGTTAGGAATAGAAATAGTAATTATTTTAAGATGAGCGAATGAAATTTAACTCAATTTTTAACTGATTGATATTGCACGTGCTAGGAAGAATGACCAAGTTGTTCCAATACCACCCAGTAAGTAGTGAGCTAAACCAACAGCACGACCTTGCGTAATACTTAATGCGCGTGGTTGAATTGCTGGAGCAAAATTTAATTTATTATGTGCCCAAACGATTGACTCAATTAATTCTTGCCAGTATCCTCGACCACTAAATAAGAACATTAAGCTAAATGCCCAAATAAAGTGTGCTCCTAAGAAAATTAAACCATATGCTGATGAAGCTGATCCATATGATTGAATTACTTGTGAAGCTTGTGACCATAAGAAGTCACGTAACCATCCATTAATTGTAATAGCACTTTTTGCAAAATTACCACCGGTAATATGAGAAATACTACCATCTGGTGCAATAGTTCCCCAAACATCTGATTGCATTTTCCAACTGAAATGGAAAATAACTACAGAGATAGAGTTATACATCCAGAATAAACCTAAGAATACATGATCCCAACTTGAACTTTGACATGTACCACCACGACCTGGACCATCACAAGGGAAACGGAAACCTAAGTTTGCTTTATCAGGAATTAATTTTGAACTACGTGCGTATAATACACCTTTTAATAAAATTAAAACTGTCACATGAATTGTGAAAGCATGAATATGGTGTACCATAAAATCAGCAGTTCCTAATTTAATAGGCATCATTGCAATTTTACCACCTACTTCTACAACTTCTCCACCAAATGCATAACTAGTCGTTGCTAAAGCGTTTGGAGCTGTTGTTCCTGGTGCTAATAAATGAATATTTTGAATCCATTGTGCAAAGATAGGTTGTAATTGGATTGCTTTATCCGAGAACATATCTTGTGGACGTCCTAAAGCTCGCATTGTATCATTGTGAATATAGAAGCCAAAAGCATGACAACCTAAGAAGATACAAACCCAATTTAAGTGTGAAATAATAGCATCACGATGACGTAAAACCCGATCTAATAAATTGTTATAGTTATTTGCCGGTGTGTAGTCACGAACCATAAAAATTGCTCCATGAGCTGCACCACCAACTACACAGAATCCTCCAATCCACATATGATGTGTAAATAAAGAAAGTTGTGTCGCATAGTCTGTTGCAATATATGGATACGGAGGCATTGCATACATATGATGTGCTACAATAATGCTTAAAGATCCCATCATAGCTAAGTTAATTGCTAACTGTGCATGCCAAGATGTTGTTAAAATCTCATATAAACCTTTATGACCTTCACCTGTGAATGGACCTTTATGAGCTTCTAAAATTTCTTTCATGCTGTGACCAATACCCCAGTTTGTACGGTACATATGACCAGCAACGATGAATAGAACAGCTAAAGCTAAATGATGATGTGCGATATCACTTAACCATAAACCTCCAGTAACAGGGTTTAAACCACCTTTAAATGTTAAGAAATCTGAGTATTCACCCCATTGACCACCAAAAAATGGTGCTAAGCCTTTATTAAAACTTGGGTATAATTGACTCATTAACTCACGGTTAATTAAAAATTCATGAGGTAATGGAATTTCTTGTGGTGCAACACCTGCATCTAATAATTTATTGATTGGTAAAGCAACATGAATTTGATGACCAGACCAAGATAAACAACCTAAACCTAATAAACCAGCTAAATGATGGTTCATCATTGATTCAGCATTCTGGAACCACTCTAATTTTGGTGCTGCTTTATGATAGTGGAACCAACCAGCAAATAACATAATTGCTGACATTGCTAAACCACCAATTGCAGTCCAATATAATTCAACTTCACTTGTAATCCCTTCGGCACGCCACATCTGGAACCAACCAGAAGTTGTTTGAACACCTTGGAAATTACCACCTACATCACCATTTAATATTTCTTGACCTACAATTGGCCAAACAACTTGTGAACTTTGTTTAATATTAACTGGATCATTTAACCAAGCAGAGTAATTAGAAAAATATGCTCCATGGAAGTGCATACCACTAATCCATAAGAAAATAATTGCTAGTTGTCCAAAGTGGGCACTAAAAATTTTACGAGAGACTTCTTCTAAAGAACTAGTTTGACTGTCAAAATCATGTGCATCAGCATGTAAATTCCAAATCCAAGTAGTTGTTTTTGGACCTTTTGCTAATGTTCTAGAAAAATGACCAGGTTGTGCCCATTTAGCGAAACTAGTTTCGACTGCGTCTTTCTCAACAAAAACTTGAACATTTTTTGCACGACGGTCGGTTGAGCTTATTGCCATTAATATTTCTCCTTGTTGGGAGATAAATCTATGAAACCCTCATAAGCGAATAACGAACAACATTTTTTAATGTATCGATTAATTATGAGTTTTCAAATTATAATTATACATTTTTTCTATAAAAATTGTAGAAAATTTTTATAGAGTAAGTAGTTCGGATTTAAATTGAATGAAATAACATTTCTAGTAAAAGTTTACTAATGTTTAAACAGTTATTTTAAAAATAACTGTTTAAAAATATAATCCTAACATATCTGGGAAAAAGCGATTAATTTCAATAATAAAACCTGCTGTAAAAGTCATCCAGATTGTTAAAAGAACCGGAGCCGTTGATAAATATTTTTGTAAATCTTCCATAAAAAGTTAATGAAAATTGAAATAGATTGAGGATTGATAAATCACTTGATAAAATTTAACGTGGTGAAACTGTTACTTCATCTTTTGGCGCTACTAATTCACCACTAATCAATTCTTGCCATGCTGAAATTGGCCAAATATAGCCAGTTGTCATAATTTTTAATGCTAAAGGTACATTAATAATAATTTCACTCTCTGCCGGATTTTTCGTTGTACTTACGGCACGAACATATTTACGACCAACCCAGCCAATCCAACCAGAAATATAAATAAATCCAAATCCTGGAAGAATAAATTCAGCCGCATGACTCCATCTACCATCCGCAATTAAATGTGGTAAACCATCTGCTCCGCATAGTAACTCAGAACGACTATATTTATCAAAACGACTTTGTGTTCGATCAATTTGTTGTTGTAATGCTAACGCTGGAGGTGAATCCACCTCATATTGAGCCATTCTTAATTCTAATTTTTTTACACTTGTTTTTAATCGTTTCGCAAAAGCTGGTGACTCACTACATTTTGTTAAACCGCCAACCTCTGCGAACGCTTGATCAGGTGTAAAAATTAATAAAACTGCAAGAAATAAACTTAGTAAATTAAAACCTTTCATTATTCTATTAAATTTGTAAACAACTCGCTTGGTAAAAAATTTTTAAAACTTAAAATTACTACTATATATAGTAATCGAGTTTTCAAAAAAAAAATATTAAATTCTAAAAAATAAAAATTGAGGACTAAAGACTACTTAAAACTCTTTACTACTAGAAATAATAAAGAGTTTTAAACGATTCGAAATTATTCAAAATCTTTACGATTTGGATTTCGTGACGGGTCACCTGAAAGAAGTCCAAAAATAAATAAGGAAACAAAAAAGATAACTGTTGTGTAAACCAAAATTTTTAACGTTAGCATTTACTTTTTCTTAAAAATTATTTTTAATATTATTAATTATACTAAAATAAAATGATTCTGAACTATTTAATTCAATAAAATTTCTATCGACTATTATTTTGAAATCTTTGGCAAAGATCTATCGGTGTTTAATAGAATCGGATAAATTTTTCCAACTGTGATAAAAAGTCGTTTTGATCGTTTGAAACGGGGATTTCCATTTTTTTTCGAACGAAGTGAAGGATAACCTTCAATTAAAACATAATCATTAGGGGTATAAAACTTTTGAACTTGACGTCCTAGATTTCCCCAAATTAGTAAGCAGACTATAGCATTTTTCTTATTTTTTCGCTTTTGTGGAAGTTCCACACGAACTTTTGTCAGTCGAGCTTTTTGATTAAGAATATAGGATCTAGGAGTTTCCAAAATTTTAACTATACCCGAGAATGAATTTGTATTTGACATAAACTTTTAGAATTAAATGATTAAATTTTTTTGTTTCTGTACATCTTCAAAATTAATATCTCTTAAACGTTTTAATAAACGAATAAAGTATTCCAGGAAATAATCATCAAGTTGAATTAATTCATCTGAATCAACTTTAAATAATTTGTATAAGTCAAACGTTGATTTCGAGAAATTATTTTCTGTATTTAAAATTTCAACAAAAGCTAAACGATCACTAATATTTTGACCCCATTCAAAGAATCCAAAGAGATTACTTACGAATTTAAGAACTACTAAAGGAACACGTTGAACATCGGCTGTTTGACCTGCTAGTTGTTCACACAAACTAATAATTTCGGATGACACCCATCCTTTTAATCCACTTAAAAAGAAAGTTTGATTCGAGGTTTGTGGAATCTGCAAAGCTCGCAAACAAAATTTTGCAATATCCTGCGTATCCATATAGGAAATATAAGTATTTTCGTTTGTTACCCAAATCGGTAAATTTTCTAAAATCGGAATCGCATATTGTTCAATTAAACCTTGATAGAATCCAGTTAATCGAAATATTGTATATGGAATTCCTGATTCTTTAAGTTTTTTTTCAATTCCATATTTTAATTTCATTAAAGGAATCGTCTCAAATTGTTCCACATTCTGAGTTGAAAAGAAAATAAAACGTTTAATATTTGCCACTTTTGCTGCTTCAATTAAACAAAGTTTCCCATCCCAATCAACTTTTTTTAAGGCCCCTAGTTCAGTTGGGCGACTTGTTGAAGCGTCAATAATTGCCGTAATTCCTTTTAAACAAGGTGGAATTGTTTCTGGACGAGTTAAGTCTCCATAAACTAATTCAACACCCCATTCTTTTAAAAAACTTGCTTTCCGAAAATTACGAACCATACAGCGAACTTGATAACCTTTTGTTAAGGCTTGAAGAACAACTTGACGACCTAACGTCCCCGTTCCTCCTAGTATAAGTAGACTCATAGATTAAAATTTTTTAATTAAAAATTGAACTTTGTAAAATATCTTGAGCTTCAAGATTAACTAATTCTTTTTTGTTAAAACTTGACCACGACTCTCAAAAATTCGATTTGCTTGACGCATCCGAGCACGATCTAAAGCATTTTTGACACTTCTGGCATTTGCAAATAATGGTTTTTCTTTTCTTTTTTGGATATATTGAGCTAAAGCAATTTCTGCTTGTGGTGTTAATTGATATTGCTGGTCATCTAACATAATTTTGGCAATTTTTAATAGTTCATCAACTGTATAATCTGGAAAATCAATATGATTTGCAATACGTGACGATAAACCTGGATTTGACTCATAGAACTTATCCATTGGTTCTTTATAACCTGCTAAAATAACGACTAATTCATCACGTTGATTTTCCATAACTTGTAATAAAATTTCAATCGCTTCCGAACCATAATCTCTTTCATTATCCGGTTTATATAGATAGTAAGCTTCATCAATAAACAAAACTCCACCCATTGCTTTTTTTAATACTTCTTTTGTTTTCGGTGCTGTATGACCAATATATTGACCAACTAAATCATCGCGTGTAACTGTTAAAAGATGGCCTTTTTTAATATAGCCTAATTGATATAAAATATCAGCCATTTTTAATCCAACTGTCGTTTTTCCAGTTCCTGGGCTACCAGTAAATGACATATGTAAACCTGGATTTGCCGACGTAATTCCTAAATTTCTTCTCAATTTATCAATTAATAGTAACGCGGCAATTTCTCGAATTCGAGTTTTTACTGGTGCTAACCCTACTAGTTCTTCATCCAATAAATTTAAAATTTTTGATATTTCAGTTTTAGCATACTCTTCTTGCAAATTAATAGCAGCTGTATTCATAATAATGTTTATAATTTTTAAAATAATGATTGTTAGGTTTCAAACCAGTTCCAAGCGAACTGGTTTGATAAAGGAATTATACCTGAAAATTAATTGATTGTAAATGATGGAATACTTGATAAACAAATAAATGCAAATCCTGCACTTCCACAAGCTCCAACAAAGAAGCCACCTTTAAATTGATCCCATGCTTTTTTCGTTTGTAAATCATTTTCCGAACCTTGAGATTTTTCTTGCCCAAAAGCAGCTACTCCATAAATAGTTAATCCCAATGTTAAGATAATAATTAAACCAATTGTCGAAAGAAAACCTGCTAATAATCCGATATCTGAATCACGTAAAGGACCTAATTTTACAAAAGGACCGATTAAAAAATAACCATGTGCTAAACCAATTTCTAAACCGCGTAATAATGGTGTTAAACCAAAGCGATATGCTGGTAAGTTTTGTAAAATTGCTCGTGTCACTGCAGAGGACGTGATTGGAGTTGCTAGATGACCCACAAATGGATCATCATTATACGGTTTAATAAAATTAGCCATAAAGTTAATTTAAAAATTAGTTAAATTAATGAGAGAATTTTTGAATGAAATGAAATAGAAGGTAAGTGAAAATTTTATGAAAATTGTTACCAACCAAAAATTTTATATAGATTACTATATAATATATATTAATATACAGAAAAATTTTTATAAACTTCATTTATATAGAATAACAAAGATTTTATGACAATTGCTATAGATTATTTTTTACTAGTAGGATTCTGCTTTGCTCTTACATCGGGATTATTTTTAGGATTAAAATCAATTAAATTAATTTAATATTTCTACGACTAGATAAGATGCAAAACGAAATTCGTCAAGATACAATTGTTGGATCAAGACGTTTTAGTAATTATTTCTGGTCATTCTTTTTATTTTTTGGGGGTATCGGTTTTTTATTAGCTGGTATGTCTAGTTATTTTAAAGTTAATTTACTACCTTTTGCAAATCCAACAGAGTTAGTTTTTATACCGCAAGGTTTAGTAATGATGTTTTATGGAACCCTAAGCTTTGGAGTTAGTATTTATATCCTTATTACAATACTATTAGATATTGGAGGTGGGTATAATGAATACAATCGAGTTGAAAACCTTGTAAAAATTGTTAGAAAAGGATTTCCTGGGAGAAACCGAGAAATTCTTTTAACATATCCATTATCCAATATTCGGTCAATTGGAATTAAAATTACAGAAGGCTTAAATCCAACTCGTAGTATTTATTTATGTTTAAAAGATGAGCGAAAAATACCTTTAACGCCTGTACAAGAACCAACATCTATTTCAAATTTAGAAGAAGAAGCTGCAAGTTTAGCAAAGTTTCTTGATCTAAAGCTAGAAAATTTATAATATTTTATTGCTTTTTATACCCGCATAATTCTATAATAGAGGTATGCGGGCATAGTTTAGTGGTAAAACCTTAGCCTTCCAAGCTGATGATGGGGGTTCGATTCCCCCTGCCCGCTTTTCGCAGTATTATTTGAATGAGCAACAATCTTTTTTTATAGAGGAATATATAAGTTATGTCTGGTGGATCTACAGGTGAACGTCCGTTTTCGGATATTATTACTAGTGTACGTTACTGGATTATTCACAGTATTACAATTCCATCACTTTTTGTATCAGGATGGTTATTTGTTAGTACTGGTTTAGCATATGATGTTTTTGGAACTCCACGTCCAAATGAATATTTCACACAAGATCGTCAACAAATTCCACTTGTAAACGATCGATTCAGTGCAAAACAAGAATTAGAAGATTTAACGAAAGGTTTATAATTTAAGGAAAAAAATATAATGGCAAAAAATATCAATCAACCTGTAGCTTATCCAATTTTTACGTTCCGTTGGTTAGCAGTTCATGGATTAGCTATTCCAACAGTATTTTTCTTAGGTGGAATTACTGCAATGCAATTCATTCAACGATAAATTAATAAATAAGACATACAAGAGGTAATTTTTTATGACAGGTCCAAATCCAAATAAACAAGCAGTTGAATTAAATAGAACTTCTCTTTACTGGGGACTTTTATTAATTTTCGTTTTAGCAGTACTATTCTCAAGTTACTTTTTCAATTAATATAAATCTAGTAGGAGCTTTTTATGGCAAACACAGGTAGAATTCCATTATGGTTAGTAGGCTTAGTAGGTGGCCTAGCAGTAATTACAGTGCTTTCTTTATTTATTTATGGATCATACTCAGGGTTAGGTTCATCATTATAAACTTATAACTTATATCTATCAAGTTTGAGTAATCTACAAACTTTAGAAAATAAACAAAAAATTTGTTTATTTTCTAAAGTTACTTCTTACTCGTTTTATTATATTTCTTATTAACTTTTGTAACGACGAAACAAGACTTTTACTATTTTTAGTTCCACTTCCAAACCATCCATACCATAATTTTGGAAACACTCGTTGAATATTTTGTTCTTTTTCATCTTGCCATGAAGTATTTCCACCACTATAAATACTATTTTTAGGACGTGGGCCAATATGAAGCTCCGTATTTTCAACTAAAAACGGGAAATAAAAATATTGTCCCCAAATTGCATGAAATAATCCAAAGAAAACTAAGCCAAAATGAAGACAGATAATAAATGCCAATAATCCATTTAAAAAATTAACTTGAAATAGTAAATTTGGATCTTCATAAGTTGATGATAATTCAAGTTCTGGAATTAATATATTAGATTGAAAATAAGATACGCGAAACGAAAAATAAATGAAAATTTGCTCAATAAATCCTATTATTAACAAGAATGTCCAATGCCATCGTACTAAATAGGGACAGTATTTTTTTCCAATTCGAGTAATCACGGCATAAGCTGCAATTCCCGAAAGTTGCGTCCAAAATTTACTAATTGCTTCAAAGGCTTGTGGAATAATCTTATTATAAAGTTTATAATAAATTGGTAAAATATTTTCTTTCTGAGACTCGTCTAAGTTTGCAATAAACATAGATATTGGATCAATATAATACCGAAGTCCAGTCTCTGGATCAGTTTTTATAATTCCTTTGATCAATGCATAGTATAAAACTTGTCCTGGATTGTACCAATGAACATTATCACCTAATTTTAAATCCGTCATTATAACTTGACGACTAATCGAACTTAGCTGAATGGCATCAATTCCTAATTTACGTAAATAAGGAAGTTGAATTAACATACTTCGATATAAGCCAATCAGATCAATTAAATGACGATACCATAAATATCCTGCAAAAAGACCAATCGAAGTGATATAAAACGAAGTTTTTAAATTATAACGAATTGTTAAAATAACAAAACGGATAAAAAGTATGAAAAATAAGAGATTCTCAATATCTGCTAAAGTTAACCCATCTTGAACTTGTTGCCATAATCCTTCAACAATAAGGCGACAAGTTTCTATCGATAGGGCTGATTTCGAGGCAAATTCAATCGTTGAGAGATTAACATTATCAGATAAAATTGTTCCATTATTTGGATTCTCAAGTCCAAACCAATTTAGAACCGTTTCCTGATCAATGTTAATTAAAAGAAATAAAAGTCTAAATAAATATAACATAAATTTGTTTTAGAGAAATCTTTTAAAATATTTTTATCATCATCTTTATGATAGGGATTTGTCAAGCTTTCGAGTCATCCTTTTTGATAGTAAAACTAAAAAATATTGGAAGAGAATTACCCCCAAGGGAATTCGAATCCCTGTCTGCTCCGTGAAAGGGAGCTGTCCTAGGCCTCTAGACGATGGGGGCATTTTATGTACTTAAGTAAGCGGGCAACGCGATTCGAACGCGCGACATCAACCTTGGCAAGGTTGCGCTCTACCACTGAGCTATGCCCGCGAGTACACTTAACAGTTATTAACTGTTGTCTGATTCACTTCTATGATAATTATAAAAAAAGAAATTAAAATTGTCAATAGATAAAATACTCGAGAAAATAATTAGAAATTATAGTCTAGACTATAATTTCTAATTATTTAGATTGCAGATGCAATCCCATCTGCAGCAGCAATTACAATAACAAGACTTACCCATGCTTGGAAAACGCGGTTAAAATTACCTTTTGAAGCTTCCCATTCGCCCGGTGTTGCTAATGCTACTGGAACTGTTACAACTAAACCTAATGAAATTAAAACTAATAAAGCAGTTAAAGCAGTTATCATAAATATTTTTGAAAAATTTTTATATCAATGATCTAATAAAATGTATATGAGATTAAAGATTACCTTTTTTTAAAGCTAATAAAACAATTACTGCTGGACCTGCTAACATAATAACGCCTGTCGATACTAATTGTCCTATAATTTGCCAATTAATCATTTTTAAAATCCTTATTTATCAATTTTTAATGAAATTTTAAGTAATAAAATAACCAATAATATTAGTTATAATTTTACTTTAAAATCTTTAAAGTAAAAATATTATTTTTTACTATTATAATATTTTGATTCAATTTTCAATCCTTTCATAAAGTCTTTAACATTTCATGCATTTTATGGTATCATTTTAGTATGGGCTGCTAACTCAATGGTAGAGTACTCGGCTTTTAACCGATTAGTTCTGGGTTCGAGTCCCAGGCAGCCCAATAATAAAAGTTTTAGATTCGAAAATCTAATTTTTGAAATTTCAAGTGGAATAAAAAAATTTATAGTTTTAGGATCCGTTTCGGGATCTGAGAAAAGATTTTACCTAACTTTTAAAGTTAGGTAAAATGAATTATTAATGAACTAATTATTAATCAATAGGACGCATTGATAATACAGGTTCATTCGCACGGTTAATACCTTTTTCAAAACCAGCCGCAGCAGCACGAGCACGACCTGAGTGCCACCAGTGACCAATTAAGAAGAAGAATCCTAAGAAGAAGTGTGAACAACATAACCATGAACGAGGTGATACATAGTTTACAGAGTTAATTTCTGTAGCTACACCACCTACTGAGTTTAATGAACCTAATGGAGCATGAGTCATATACTCAGCCGCACGACGTTCTTGCCAAGGTTGGATATCATTTTTAATTTTGTTGATATCTAAACCGTTTGGACCACGTAGAGGTTCAACCCATGGTGCACGTAAATCCCAGAAGCGCATAGTTTCACCACCGAAGATAATTTCTCCACTTGGTGAACGCATTAAGTATTTACCTAAACCTGTTGGACCTTGTGCCGATGACACATTCGCACCTAAACGTTGGTCACGAACTAAGAATGTGAATGCTTGAGATTGAGATGCTTCAGGACCTGTTGGACCATATAGCTCACTTGGATATGCTGTATTATTATACCAAGAGTATAATGAAGCTGTGAAACCCATTAATGAAATCGCAGCTAAACTGTAAGATAAGTATGCTTCACCTGACCAAACAAACGCACGACGTGCCCAAGCAAATGGTTTAGTGAAAATATGCCAAATACCACCAGTAATACATAAAATACCAACCCAGATATGACCACCAATAACATCTTCCATGTTATTTACAGATACAACCCAACCGTCACCACCAAATGGTGAACGGAATACATAACCAAAGATTACGATTGGATTTAATGTTGGTGTTGTAATGAAACGAACATCACCACCACCAGGTGCCCATGTATCGTATACACCACCTAAATACATTGCTTTAATAACTAATAAGAAAGCACCACACCCTAAAAGACATAAATGAATTCCTAGGATTGTAGTCATCTTATTTTTATCACGCCAATCATAACCAAAGAATGGGAATGATTCTTCTAATGTATCTGGACCTAATAATGAGTGGTAAATACCACCAAAGCCTAATACAGCTGATGAAATTAAGTGAATTACACCAACAGCAAAGTATGGTACAGTTGTAGTAATTTCACCACCAGGTCCAATTCCGTAACCTAATGTTGCTAAATGTTGCATACAGATAAAACCTTGTTCATATAAAGGTTTTTCTGGTACGAAATGTGATACTTCAAATAAAATCATAGCACCAGCCCAAAAAACCATTAGACCAGCGTGTGCTACGTGAGCACCTAATAATTTACCTGAAACATTAATTAAACGAGCGTTTCCACTCCACCAAGCGAATCCTGTAGACTCAATGTCGCGACCCGCGATACTACTATTAAAGGGCGTTTCCACGTGGTAATACCTCCTCAGGGAATACGAAGTTTTCATGTGGTTGATCTTGTGCAGCCATCCATGCACGAATACCTTCGTTTAATAAAATATTTTTTGTGTAGAATGTTTCAAATTCTGGATCTTCCGCAGCACGTAACTCTTGTGATACGAAATCATATGCACGTAAGTTTAATGCTAAACCAACAATACCAATAGCACTTGTCCATAAACCAGTAACTGGTACAAATAACATAAAGAAGTGTAACCAACGTTTATTTGAGAATGCTACACCAAAAATTTGTGACCAGAAACGGTTAGCTGTAACCATTGAATATGTTTCTTCTGATTGAGTCGGAGTGAATGCACGGAATGTGTTCGCTGCATCACCATCTTCAAATAATGTATTCTCTACTGTTGCACCATGAATAGCACAAAGTAAGGCACCACCTAAAATACCAGCTACACCCATCATGTGGAATGGATTTAATGTCCAGTTATGGAAACCTTGTAAGAATAATAAGAAACGGAAAATTGCTGCTACACCAAAACTAGGAGCAAAGAACCAACTTGCTTGACCTAATGGGTATAATAAGAATACTGAAACGAATACAGCAATTGGACCTGAGAACGCAATAGCGTTATAAGGACGAATCCCAACTAAACGAGCAATTTCAAATTGACGTAAACAGAAACCAATTAAACCAAACGAACCGTGTAAGGCAATAAATGTCCAAAGACCACCAATTTGACACCAACGTGTAAAATCACCTTGTGCTTCAGGACCCCATAAAAGTAATAATGAGTGACCCATACTGTTTGCTGGAGTTGAAACAGCTGCAGTTAAGAAGTTACAACCTTCAAGGTATGAACTTGCTAAACCATGTGTATACCATGATGTTACAAAAGTAGTACCTGTCATCCAACCACCTGCTGCTAAGTAAGCAGTTGGGAATAATAATAAACCTGACCAACCAACGAAAACAAATCGATCTTTCTTTAACCAATCGTCAACTAGATCAAATAGGCCACGTTCTTGGTTTTGCCCAATAGCAATGGTCATATTTTAATAATCCTTTCATTTAATTATTGAGAGAGTAAAATGTTAGTGAAAATTTTTACTCGAGTCTTATCAATCTATCTAAATATTATACATTAACAATAAAAAATTATTCGTCAAAACTTTTAATATTTTAACTGTTCTTAAAAATATGTTTCGTATAACATTTTAAAATACTATACGAAACGCAAATATTAACTAATATCATCTACTTGAGTATATATGAAGAATAATGCCATACTAATTGCTGGAAACACTAATCCAACAAGAGGAACTAAAATTGCAGGTAAAAATGCAGCTGTCATATTATAATTTATAGAAATTTTTAGTTACAAACTGATACTATACTATTGTATATGAAAATTGGTTATAATTTAACATTAATATAAATCAAAAATTTCCACTATTTTATAGTAGAATTAATAATATTAAATTTAATATAATTACTTTTACAAAAACTTTAGAATATATATTATTAGTTATGGAAACTTTATTATTATCTCGTTTACCAGAAGCATATGTTGTTTTTAGTCCAATTGTAGACGTTTTACCTGTTATTCCTGTTTTCTTCTTATTATTAGCTTTCGTATGGCAAGCTGCAATTGGATTTAGATAATTTTCAATTTATAATCCAATTTAGTTTGTGTATAATAATATACTATAAGTGTTATTTTCCACTTATACGTTACATTTAAGAAAAATACAAATAAATGGTAGAACCTTTATTATCAGGAATCGTTTTAGGAATGATCACAGTATCTGCACTGGGTCTTTTTGTTGCAGCATTTTTACAATATCGTCGTGGAAATCAATTTGAAGTTTAAACTTTTTTATAACGAATATAAATTTTAGAAATTTATATTCCGTTATAAAATTCAACTATCTTTTCGAATCCAAGGATCTAGAAAAGTTCTATTGACTATTTTTGATTCCTTTGTTACTATAGCGTATTAGTTGATAGTATTTATTTCTAAGCTGGTGTAGCTCAACGGTAGAGCAACGGATTTGTAATCCGTAGGTTGGGGGTTCAAATCCCTTCACCAGCTTTCACAAAATTTTCGGTTTTAAAGAATTCTTTTTTAAATTAAATAAATAGATTTTAATCAATAAATACTTGTTTTCCAAATTCTCTTAAATAACTTAATTTTAATTTTTCGTCGTTCAAATAATTGAAATTCTAAACTGGGCCGGGTTGGATTCGAACCAACGTAGCATGACGCAACGGATTTACAATCCGCCTCCTTTAACCACTCGGACACCGACCCCTTGTAAGATAATTGTAACAGATAAAAGGTCAAACAACAATATTTCAAAAAAATAATTTTAAATATTTAAGATTATTTTAATATTGACGTTTGACTTAGTTTTGACTACTATAATCAGTGTAGCAAGATTAAATTTATGGGTAATTAACTCAGCGGTAGAGTGTCTGCCTTACAAGCAGAAGGTCACAGGTTCAAATCCTGTATTACCCAGACAAACTTTAGGGCCTATCGTCTAACGGATCAGGACAGAAACCTTCTAAGTTTCCAATGTAGGTTCGATTCCTACTGGGCCTAATATCATAATCAGGTTTCGTTTGGTTTGACTTCCTTTCAAAGGAACAGATTAAATTTTTTAGATCCCAGTCATACCTCGAAGAACAAAGTACAGGAGTGTAAGAAAAATTATAACCGATACAATTAAAATAATCCGTAATTTAGGAACTTTCAATAAGTTTTTTAACGGAGCCAATATTACTAGAATTAAACCCACCATACTGCTAATAAAAAATCTGGGATAACGAGAAATATTATTCCAAAAATCACTCATATACTTATATTTAACAATTATTTAAGTATAATTATATATAGAATATTAAATTTTAAACTCTTAATCCAATCTAGACCCAATTTTAATTTTTTTAGAAATTATTTTTCCATTTGAAATAAATTATGTTAAAATTAGAATCAATAAAGTAGTATAAGGCTCTGTAGCTCAGTGGTTAGAGCAGGGGACTCATAAGCCCAAGGTCGTAGGTTCAAATCCCACCAGAGCCATTTGCTACACTTCTCGAAAAGTTGAGGTTTATCCTATTAGGAGAAATGGCTGAGTGGTCGAAAGCAATAGATTGCTAATCTATCGTACAATTATTTGTACCCAGGGTTCGAATCCCTGTTTCTCCTTCGTTTTAATCGATACTTGAAAGAAAAAATTGACATATAAAAAATTTATAGTATTATATATCCTACTATTACTATATAATAGATATTGTAAATAGTGGTATATTCAAAATCTTAGGGGATCGTAGTTCAATTGGTTAGAGCACCGCCCTGTCACGGCGGAAGTTGCGAGTTCGAGTCTCGTCGGTCCCGTTTTCCAAAAAGCTTAAGAAAAAAAATTTCAACAACAAAGTTTCTAAAAAGATTAGTTGTTACCTACAACGAATTTACTCCTTTCATAAATAATTTAATAATAATATTTTTATATTATTATTAAATTATTTACTATTCACCTTGAACTTTTAATAAAGCAAATCCTAACGAAAGACCAAACAAAGTCATTGAAAAACAAATAACTGCAGTAGTTACAATTTCAGGACTTGCATACGGAAAAATTGATCTGATTAATTCCATAATATTGTGATTGTTAAATAATTAGAAACCATTTCGAGCCCAAACAGTTAATGCTAATGAAAACGTAAACATTGTCATTAAACCGGCCCAACCTAGACTGATGATATCCATATATATGTATATATAATTTATTTGATTTTTATAATTTAAAAGGAATGAATACCTTTTAAATTATTTATTATAGTATTATACAATACCATTTGCCCAATCTACGTCAACATTTTCAATAATTAACGATGAATTATAAATTTGTAAAATAATTAATAAAAATACTAAAAACGCAACCATTACTACACCCATAATTGGAGTTGTTCCCCAACCTGGTGCAACTTTACCGTATTCAGCATTTAATGGGCGTAAAATTTCACCTAATCTTGTTCGTAATGCCATAAAAATATTTTCTATTTTTAATAAATTAATTTTTTTAGTATATGTTATATAATATTAAAACGTTAGTTTATAATATCATATAACATGGAAACAGCAACGATTATTGTAATTTTTGTATCAAGTTTACTTTTAGGAATTACTACATATTCTATCTACACAGCGTTTGGACCAACGTCTAAAAATTTACGTGATCCGTTTGAAGAACATGAAGATTAAAAAATAAAACCAAAGAAACTGGTTTTATTTTCTAATAATTCGTGGCGTTTCTCTGAAAAACACGGCAAAGAAAATTACCATTAAAGTACCAATTAGTAAAAATGTATAAACTAAAGCTTCCATTGTTTGATCCTATTTAAATATAAATAAATATAAAAACGCGGCTATAATTTATACAGCACCTTGTTTTTTCGTTGATTTATCACCTAGTTTTTGGAATGCACCAAATTCTACTTGTTCTGTAACTTCCGCACCGATACCTGTAAATACATCACGGAAGATTGTTCGACCACCATGCCATAAATGACCTAAGAAGAATAATAAAGCAAAGTTTGCATGACCAAATGTGTACCAACCACGTGGGCTACTTCTGAATACACCATCTGATTCTAAACTTGTTCTATCAAATTCGAAAACTTCCCCTAATTGTGCTTTACGTGCAAACTTTTTAACCGTTGGTGCATCTTTAAATGTTTGACCATTTAATTTACCACCATAGAAATCAACTGTTACACCAACTTGCTCAATACTATATTTAGATTCTGCACGACGGAATGGAATATCTGCACGAATAATACCATCTTTATCAACTAAGATAACTGGGAATGTTTCAAAGAATGCAGGCATTCGACGTACTGTTAATTCACGACCTTCTTTATCTCGGAAAATTGGATGACCTAACCAAGCTTCAGCAATACCATCTCCTTTATCCATCGGACCGGCACGGAATAAACCACCTTTCGCTGGGTTATTACCAATGTAGTCATAAAAGGCTAATTTATCTGGAATTCTTGACCAAGCTTGACTTTCTGATAATCCTTCACTTACTGAGGCTTCTACTTGTCGCTCAATTTCTTGTTGGAAATAACCACTATCCCATTGGTAACGAGTTGGACCAAATAATTCAATAGGAGTTGCAGCTGCACCATACCACATTGTTCCTGATGTTACAAACGCAGCAAAGAATACTGCAGCAATACTACTTGATAATACTGTTTCAATATTACCCATTCGTAAAGCACGGTATAATCTTTGTGGAGGACGTACAGTTAAGTGGAAGATACCAGCAAAAATACCAAAAATACCAGCGGCAATATGATGCGCAGCAATACCACCTGGGTTAAATGGGTTAAAACCATCTGCACCCCAAGCTGGAGCAACTGGTTGAACTTTACCTGTAATTCCATAAGCATCTGAAACCCAAATACCAGGACCAAATAATCCTGTTACATGGAATGCTCCAAAGCCGAAACATGCTAAACCTGATAAGAATAAATGGATACCAAAGATTTTTGGTAAATCTAAAGCAGGTTCACCTGTTCGAGGATCACGGAATAATTCTAAATCCCAATAAACCCAAT